TATGCAAAATATTTTAATTAATGTAAATAAACACAATTTGGATGGTAAAAACACCACTAGAGGTTTTCCTGTTTCCGGGGGGTTTTCAGGAATAATAGCGATCTCAGGGGTGTTGGGGGGTAGGGGGGTTTACGCGCGTAAACCGGGGGGTAATCTTAGATATATAGGGAGTAATACTAATACTTTATGCTCTTGATATCCAAGTATGCAATTCTTTATAGAATGACTTTTCACCATGGATACTATTTCCTTGCGCGCAAGGAAATGTACAACCTTAAGATGTCATTTCTGTATGCACTGTGAAATGCAAGTTGAAAGGAAACCAAAAAAAAAGAACCAAATGCCCTTTAGTTTTAACGCGATGTGGGGTAAAGGGTAATATGTACTCCACCAATAACTTATGTCTGGCAAAATTCATTGAGGGGAGGGATAGTTATCGATATATGTTCCTGAAATAGGAACCAAATGCAAGAAATAGATCACTAAGTGAAACCCCCACGAGTTTTGTCCCTGACCATCAAGCATGATATGCATTAAGGAATCAACTGATGGTGGTTTCTTACTACACTTGAGAATCTGAGAGTTGACGAGGTGTTGAGTGCATGGTATAACTCAACCGATGCGAGTTGTGTTCGGTCTTAAATGTCGGCTGTCACGTGAATTAGTTAATTTGTTGGTTATTCCAGTATTGCTTTATGTACACCTTTGTATTTGTATTGATGTGTGAGTGTTTAAATTCGACAAACAATGGGACTACATTTATGTACCGAGGCACCATTGAAAATGGTTAAATTCGATTCATGGTGATAATACATATATGTCTATACTAGCTTTCTAGGACATATATGTGGGGCGGGCTGGGCGGCAGAGAATAGTTTAGTTTAGAATCCTAGCTTTGGGAGTTAGGGGTGGAAGTTAAAATCTTCTTTCTCTGAGCACTAGGGAGGAGTTTAACCTCCGGCGTCCGGTTTACAAGACCGGTGCTCTGACACTGAGCTACTAGGGCATGTTCATCGAAGGGCTTTGTTTTCTGCCCACGCTGCTAGAGGGGAGAGAACTAGGATTAGCAGGAAGTAGAGGAAGGATGCTACTTGTCCGATGATAATAAAGGGGGATTCTACAGGTATTGCCCCGATTCAGGTAAGAATGGCAACGTTTGCAACTAGGGTTCAGAATAGGATTCGGGTTAGAGGTCGGAATGTTAGTCCTCGTTGTTTTGAGGTGTGAAGGAAGGGGATGACCATTAGGACAAGGATAGAGGCTAAGAGGGCTAGGACTCCTCCCAGTTTATTTGGGATGGATCGTAGGATGGCGTAGGCGAATAAGAAGTATCACTCAGGTTTAATATGTGGGGGTGTGACTAGGGGGTTGGCAGGGGTAAAATTATCTGGGTCTCCAAGTAGGTTGGGGGAAAAGAGTGCTAGGGAGGAGAGGCCAACTAGTAGGACGGTAAATCCAAGGGCGTCTTTGTAAGTGCAGTATGGGTGGAAAGAAATTTTGTCTGCATCTGAGTTGAGGCCGACTGGGTTGTTTGAGCCTGTCTCATGAAGGAATAAAAGGTGAATTATTGCTATAGCTGCAATGACAAACGGGAATAAAAAGTGGAAGGCAAAGAATCGGGTTAGGGTGGCGTTGTCAACAGAAAATCCGCCTCAGATCCATTGGACTAGGGTGTTTCCTACGTAGGGAACGGCGGACAGGAGGTTAGTAATTACAGTGGCACCTCAGAAGGACATTTGTCCTCATGGAAGTACGTAGCCTACGAAAGCGGTTATTATTACTAGTAGGAGTAGGACTACTCCGGTGTTTCAGGTTTCTTTATATAGGTAGGAGCCGTAGTATAGTCCTCGGCCGATGTGTATGTAGATGCAGATGAAGAAGACAGATGCTCCGTTGGCATGTAGGTTTCGGATTAGTCATCCGTAGTTTACATCTCGGCAGATGTGGGCTACTGATGAGAAGGCGGTAGCGATGTCGGAGGTGTAGTGTATGGCTAGGAAGAGTCCTGTGAGGATTTGGCTTACTAAACAGAGGCCTAGGAGTGACCCAAAGTTTCACATGGTTGAGATGTTGGAGGGGGTGGGGAGGTCAATTAGTGCGTCGTTTGCGATTTTTAGGAGGGGGTGAGTTTTTCGGAGGTTGGCCATTAGGGTTCTTATAGTTAAAAAATAACGGTGGTTTTTCAAGTCGCTAGTCCTGGTTAGAGTCCGGGTAGGAATTATGACTTATTTTATGTCTTTGTTTTTATTTGGGCTTGTGTTGGGGCTTATCGCGGTTGCGTCTAATCCTTCCCCTTATTTTGCTGCTTTAGGGTTGGTAGTAGTAGCGGGATTGGGGTGTGGGGTGTTGGTGGGTCATGGGGGGCCCTTCTTGTCTTTGGTGTTATTTTTAATTTACTTAGGGGGAATGTTGGTAGTATTTGCGTATTCTGCAGCTTTAGCTGCTGAGCCTTACCCGGAAAGTTGAGGGAGTCGTTCGGTCATGGGGTATGTTGTGGCCTACTCTGTTGGGGTTCTACTGGTATCTGGTTGCTTTTGAGGGGGCTGATATGAAGTTTCTTGGGTTCCGGCTGATGAGCTTAAAGAGTTTTCTATGTTTCGGGGGGACATTGGAGGAGTTGCATTAATATACTCTTTAGGGGGAGGGATGTTAGTTATTAGTGCTTGGGTTTTACTTCTTACTTTATTTGTGGTTTTAGAGTTAACGCGCGGTCTGAGTCGGGGAACGCTTCGGGCGGTTAGGGGGTGAAGAGCAGGGCGGCCAGGGTTAGGGTGAGCAGGAATAGGGTAAGGTAGGTTTTAATTATACCTTGTTGGGTATTACTTGTTGTAGTGATTAGGGGGAGATTGGCGGTGATCAAGGTTTTTGGTCCTGTTTTTTCTAATCATGTTTGGTCAATTATTTGGTTGGCCATTGTTTGCCCAAGGATGAGGTTTATTTTAGGGGCTAGGCGATGAATGATTATAGGAAAGAAGCCTAATATATTGGAGAAGTGGTGGAGGGGCAAGTGGGGGGCGGGTTTGAATTGTTTGCTTGTTAAGGAGGCGAGTTCTAGTGCGATAATGAGTCCTAGGATTGTAACGATCAGGGCGCTGAGTTTTAGGAGGGGTGGTATGGTTATTACGGGGGTTTTAAGGGGTGTAATATTTGAGGTGATTAGTAAGCCGGCAACAATGCTACCTCACGCTAGGCGTTTGATGGGGTTAATTACTGTTGGGTTGTTCTCGTTGATGGGGGAAAGTGGGTTGAAGCGGGGGTGGCCCATGGACACAAAGAAGACAACACGTAGGCTATAGACAGCAGTGAAGGAAGTGGCAAGTAGGGTGAGGGCGAGGGCTCAGGCGTTAAGGTGGGATGTGTTTAGGGCCTCAATGATGGCGTCTTTTGAGAAGAACCCTGCGAGAAAGGGGGTCCCTGTTAGTGCAAGGCTGCCGATTGTGAGGCAGGATGAGGTGGTAGGGGTGAGGTGATGTATACCTCCTATTTTGCGGATGTCTTGTTCGTCGTTTAGGCTGTGGATAATGGAGCCGGAGCAGAGGAATAGTATAGCTTTGAAGAAAGCGTGGGTGCAGATATGGAGGAAGGCTAGTTGGGGTTGGTTTAGTCCAATTGTTACCATCATTAGGCCCAGCTGGCTCGAGGTTGAGAATGCAACGATTTTTTTGATATCGTTTTGGGTAAGGGCGCAGGTGGCTGTAAATAGGGTTGTGAGGGCCCCGAGGCATAAGCAAGTTGTTAGGGCGGTTTGATTGTTTTCTAAAAGGGGGCTGAGGCGGATTAGTAGGAAAATTCCAGCGACGACCATGGTGCTGGAGTGAAGTAGGGCAGAGACCGGCGTAGGACCCTCCATTGCAGAGGGCAGTCAGGGGTGTAGTCCGAATTGAGCTGATTTGCCGGTGGCAGCAAGGATTAGGCCGAGTAGTGGAAGGGTAAGGTCAAAGTCTTTGGAGGCGGCAAATATTTGTTGCATTTCTCATGAGTTTAGGTTTGTGGCTATTCATGCTATAGCCAGGATTAGTCCGATGTCTCCGACTCGGTTGTACACGACCGCCTGTAGGGCGGCGGTGTTGGCGTCTGCCCGTCCGTATCACCAGCCAATTAGGAGGAAGGATATGATTCCTACACCTTCTCAGCCAATGAAAAGTTGGAACATGTTGTTGGCAGATACTAGGATGATTATGGCTACTAGAAAGGTGAGGAGGTATTTAAAGAACTGGTTTATGTTGGGATCTGCGTGCATGTATCATGATGCAAATTCTAGGATAGACCAGGTTACATAGAGGGCAATTGGGATAAAGATGATTGAGTAGTGGTCGAATTTTAGGCTAATGTTGACGTCAAAGGTAGCGGTGTTTATTCAGTTTCAATTGGTAATAATTACTTCTGCGCCTTCATTGAGGAATAGGAAGAGGGGGATGAGGCTTACTAGGAAGGCCATTTTTACTGCTGTTTTTACTTGAGTTAGGGCCCAGGTGTTTTCTTGTGGGTTTGGGCTGAGGGTTGTTATAAGGGGGTAAAGGAGTAGTGTAAAAATGGTTAATAGACTTGAAGTCATGATGATGGTGGTAGAGTGCATAGCTGCTACTTGGATTTGCACCAAGAGTTTTTGGTTCCTAAGACCAACGGATGAGCTGTTATCCTTTAGGAGCGCGAGTGAGCCATGGATTTTAACCAAGGTGGCGAGGATTAGCAGTCCTTGCTGCTGCGATGCCTCTCTCGGTGGACAAGAGGGCTTTAACCTCCGTTTCTAGAATCACAATCTAACGTTTTGTTTAAACTATGTCTACAGGCGGTTCAACCTCAGATTAGTTCGGGCTTCATAATTAGTAGAATTAGGGGAATGAGGTGTAGGGCCATGAGGAGATGTTCTCGAGAGTGAGAGGGGTCTAAGGCGATAATATGCGTTGGTAGGGGGCCCCGTTGGGTTATTAGGAATATGTAGAGGGAGTAGCCAGCGGTAATTAGAGTTCCAGTCCCTGTGAGGAGGAGGGTTCATCAGGATCAGTTGAATAGGGAGGTAATGATTATTAGTTCCCCCATGAGGTTTGGGAGTGGTGGGAGTGCTAGGTTAGCTAGGCTAGCAATAAATCATCAAGTAGTTATTAGGGGGAGGACTATTTGTAGGCCTCGAGCTAGGACTATGGTCCGGCTATGGGTTCGTTCATAGTTAGTATTGGCAAGACAGAATAGTGCGGATGATGCAAGCCCGTGTGCGATCATAAGGATTAGAGCGCCGGTAAAGCCTCAGGGGGTTTGGATTAAAATGCCTCCTGCAACTAGGCCTATGTGGCTGACTGATGAGTAGGCAATGAGGGATTTTAGGTCTGTTTGGCGTAGGCAGATGGAGCCAGTTATGATAATGCCTCAGAGTGCAAAGATGATGAAGGGGTAGCTTAATTCTTTGGTTAGGGGGTCGAGTATAATCATTATTCGTATCATGCCATAGCCTCCTAGTTTTAGAAGTACGGCGGCAAGAACTATTGATCCGGCAATGGGAGCTTCAACGTGTGCTTTAGGAAGTCAGAGGTGTACTCCGTATAGGGGCATTTTAACTAGGAAAGCCAGAAGGCAGCCTGCTCATCATAGTTTGTCTGCATAGGATGTTAGCTGGAGTGGTTTGGCGTATTGGAGGGTTAGTATTGAAAGGGTGCCTGTGTCGTTTTGTAGTAAGAGGAGGGCTACTAAAAGGGGCAGGGACCCGGCCAGGGTATAAAATAAAAAGTATGTGCCCGCATTGAGGCGTTCAGTTTGGTTACCCCACCGAGTGATAATGATTAAGGTGGGGATCAGGGTGGCCTCGAATATAACGTAAAATATAATAATCTCTGTGGCACCAAAGGCTAAAATTAGGAATACTTGTAGGGAGGTTAGGAGGGAGATGTATATTCGTTGACGGTTTTGGGGTTCTGGGGTTATGTGGTTCTGGCTGGCGAGAATTATCAGGGGGAGGAGTCAGCAGGTTAGGACGAGGAGGGGTGTTGAGAGGGGGTCAGTTGCTATGAATGTGTTTAGTGTGGATCAGCCTGTTTCTGACAAGTGGCCCAGCCAGGTGAGGCTAATTAGTGCAATTACTAGGCTTTGGCCCAGGGTTGTAGGTCAGAGTCATTTGGCTGGGGTTAGTCAAGTGGTGGGGACTAGCATGAGTGTTGGGATTAGAATTTTTAGCATTGTAGGAGGTTAAGGCTTTGTAGGCGGTCGGTTCCGTGGGTTCGTGCAGTTGCAACTAGTAGGGCGAGCCCTGCGCTGGCCTCACATGCTGAGAATGCCAGTAAGAGTATAGGAGAGGCTGAATAGCCTGTGGCATCTAGTTGAAGGGCCCATAGGGAGAGGGCAATGTAAAGTGAGAGTATTATGCCTTCTAGGCAAAGGAGGGCAGAGAGAAGGTGGGTTCGGTGGAATGCTAGGCCTACTAGTCCTAGGATAAAGGCTGATGAGAAAGAGAAGTGAACAGGGGTCATTAGGTAGTTATGGACTTAAACCACAAATTTTTGAGCCGAAACCAAATGTTTTTTCTTAGACTAACCACCTATTCGGCTCACTCTAGTCCTCCTTGGGTTCATTCATAAATTAGTCCGAGGGTTAGGAGTATTAGGACGGCGGTTGCTCAAATAAATGTGTAGAGGGGTGAGACTAGCTGGTCTCCTCAAGGAAGAGGAAGGAGGAGGGCAATTTCAAGATCAAAAAGGAGGAAGAGAATGGCGATTAGGAAGAATCGCAGGGAGAAGGGGAGTCGTGCGGAGCCAAGCGGGTCAAAGCCGCATTCGTAGGGGGAGAGCTTTTCATAGTCCGGGGTCATCTGAGGGAGTCAGAAGGAGACGAGGGCCAGGACGGAAGAGAGGAGGGCAGTGATTGTAATGATTGTTAGGACAAGGTTCATTATCTTTCCTTGGGGTTTAACCAAGACCGGGTGATTGGAAGTCACTTATACTAGCTTTAATACTAGAAAGATTAAGATCCTCATCAGTAAATGGAGATATAAAGGAATAGTCATACGACATCTACAAAGTGTCAGTATCAGGCGGCCGCTTCAAAGCCGAAGTGGTGTTCAGATGTAAAATGGTATTGGATTTGACGGATAAGACATACGGCTAGGAAGGTTGAGCCGATGATTACGTGAAGTCCGTGGAACCCTGTTGCTACGAAGAAAGTGGAGCCGTAAACTCCGTCGGCGATTGTGAAGGGGGCTTCATAATATTCTATAGCTTGAAGGAAGGTAAAGTAGAAGCCTAGGAGAATTGTCAGGCCTAGGGAGTGGATTGCTTGTTTTCGTTCACCTTCTATGATGCTGTGGTGGGCTCATGTGACTGTTACACCGGAGGCTAAAAGGACGGCCGTGTTTAGTAGGGGGACTTCGAACGGGTCTAAGGTAATAATCCCTGTTGGGGGTCAGCAGCCGCCTAGTTCAGGGGTGGGGGCAAGACTTGCGTGGTAGAAAGCTCAGAAAAATCCTAGAAAGAAGAAAACTTCTGATGTAATAAAAAGGACCATTCCGTATCGGAGACCTTTTTGGACGGGGGGCGTATGGTGTCCTTGGAAGGTTCCTTCTCGGATGATATCTCGTCATCATTGGTACATAGTTAATAGGAGCAGTACTAGTCCTAGTGTTATAAGGGTTGTGGAGTGGAAGTGAAATCAAATAGCAAGTCCGGATGTTATTAGGAGAGCGGCAATTGCGCCTGTGAGGGGTCAAGGGCTGGGGTCAACTATGTGATATGCGTGTGCTTGGTGGGCCATTAGACGTTTTCTTGTAGGTAGAGGCTTAGTAATAGTACGAAGACATAGGCTTGGATCATAGCAACGGCGACTTCTAGGAGGGTGAGTAATAAGAGGAGGGTGCCTGTGAGAATGGCTACAGTGGGCATAAGAGGGGCTAGGACGGCGGTGGCAGTGGCGATTAGTTGAATGAGAAGATGGCCCGCTGTTAAGTTGGCTGTGAGTCGAACTCCGAGGGCGAGAGGTCGAATGAACAGGCTGATCGTCTCGATGATAATGAGAACTGGAATTAGAAGGGTTGGTGTTCCTTCTGGTAAGAGGTGTCCTAGGGCATGTGTAGGTTGATTTCGTATCCCAATGATAACGGTTGCGAGTCAAAGGGGTACTGCAAGTCCTATGTTTAAGGAGAGTTGTGTTGTAGGGGTAAAGGTATATGGCAGGAGGCCAAGCATGTTAAGGGTGATTAAGAAAAGTATGAGAGATGTAAAAAGAGCAGCTCATTTATGTCCTCCGAGGCTCATTGGGAGCAGCAGTTGTTGAGTGAATCGGTTGATGAATCAGCCTTGAAGGGCCAATAGTCGGTTGTTTAGTCATCGGCTTGTAGGGGCGGGGTATAAGATTCATGGAAGGCTAAGGGCCAGGGCGATTAGCGGGATTCCTAGGTATGTGGGGCTCATGAATTGGTCAAAGAAGCTTAGGATCATGGTCAGTTTCAGGCTTGTGTGTTGGGGCTTTCTGTGCTTTGTGTTGTGAGCTCATTTGGGAAGGTGTGGGCTAGGACTTTGGGGGGAAGGAATGTTAGGAAGATTAGTCATGAAAAGATTAGGATGGCGAATCAGGGGGCGGGGTTGAGTTGGGGCATGTCACTAGGGGTGGTTGGGGATCACCAGTCTTTAGCTTAAAAGGCTAACGCTTATGCCCGATTTAGCTTCTTAGTGAGGCGTCTTGAAGTATTAAGAGAGATCAGTCCTCAAAGTGTTCTAGAGGGACTGCTTCAACTACGATAGGTATAAAGCTGTGGTTTGCTCCGCAAATTTCAGAGCATTGGCCGTAGAATACGCCGGGTCGTGAGGCAATAAAGGCTGTTTGGTTTAGACGACCTGGGACTGCGTCCATTTTTACACCCATGGCAGGGACTGCTCATGAGTGAAGGACATCTTCAGCTGAGACAAGAATACGAATGGGGGATTCAACTGGAATAACTATTCGATGATCTGCTTCTAATAGGCGGAATTGGCCGGGGGCAAGGTCTTGGGTGGGGATTATGTATGAGTCAAAGCCAAGGTCTTCATAATCTGTGTACTCATAGCTTCAGTATCATTGGTGTCCTATCGCTTTAATTGTTAGATGTGGGTCGTTAATTTCGTCCATGAGGTAAAGGATCCGAAGTGAGGGGAGGGCAATTAAAATAAGAATCACTGCTGGTAGTACTGTTCAGATAATTTCGATTTCTTGGGAGTCTAAAATGAACTTGTTAGTTAATTTGGTGGAGACTATAGCCACAATAATGTAAAGCACTAGTGTGCTGATTAGGAATACAATTATTAGGGCGTGGTCGTGAAAGTGGAGAAGTTCTTCTATAACGGGGGAGGCCGCGTCTTGGAATCCTAGTTGTGAGGGATGTGCCATTCTAGCTAGTGCTTAAGACACGCGGGGGTTCAACCCACAAATCTGCCTTGACAAAGCAGTGTAATATCCGTTTTACTAGTGTCTTATAAAGAAAGTGGCAGAGTGGTTATGCGATTGGCTTGAAACCAATAAATGGGGGTTCAATTCCTTCCTTTCTCGTTAGTCTGCTTGTACTAGTACGAAGGCAGGCTCCTCGAATGTGTGGTATGGTGGAGGGCAACCGTGTAGTCACTCTACGTTGGTTGCGGTTAGTTCTACTGATAGAACTTCCCGTTTGGCAGCAAAGGCTTCTCAGATAATAAATAGGAACATGATTACTGCCACTAGAGAGACTAGTGATCCTATTGAGGAGACAGTATTTCATAGGGTGTAGGCGTCGGGGTAGTCTGAGTACCGTCGAGGCATGCCTGCAAGGCCAAGGAAGTGTTGGGGGAAGAATGTAAGGTTGACGCCCAAGAACATAACTGCAAAGTGGATTTTAGTTCATGTGTCGTGGAGTGTGTATCCTGTGAATAGGGGGAATCAGTGTACAAAGGCGGCTACAATGGCGAACACGGCCCCCATAGAGAGAACATAGTGGAAGTGGGCTACTACATAGTAGGTGTCATGGAGTACGATGTCTAATGAAGAGTTGGCTAGGACGATGCCTGTGAGCCCCCCTACCGTAAATAAGAAAATGAACCCAAGGGCTCATAGGAGTGGGGTTTCTCATTTAATTGATCCGCCGTGTAATGTGGCGAGTCAGCTAAAGACTTTTACCCCTGTTGGAATGGCAATAATCATGGTGGCTGATGTAAAGTATGCTCGTGTGTCTACGTCTATACCGACTGTAAACATGTGGTGGGCTCATACAATAAACCCTAGCAGGCCGATGGCCATCATGGCTCATACTATTCCCATATAGCCAAAGGGTTCTTTTTTACCGGAGTAGTAGGCGACGATGTGTGAAATTATTCCGAACCCGGGGAGAATAAGAATGTAGACTTCTGGATGGCCAAAGAATCAGAATAGGTGTTGGTAGAGAATTGGGTCACCTCCTCCCGCGGGGTCAAAGAAGGTTGTATTTAGGTTGCGATCTGTTAGTAGTATTGTGATACCTGCCGCAAGTACGGGCAGGGAGAGAAGAAGGAGAACTGCTGTAATGAGCACCGCTCAGACGAACAGGGGTGTTTGGTATTGTGAAATGGCTGGGGGTTTCATGTTGATGATAGTTGTAATAAAGTTAATGGCCCCTAGAATAGAGGAGACACCCGCCAGATGTAGAGAGAAGATTGTTAGGTCAACTGAGGCCCCTGCGTGTGCAAGGTTTCCGGCGAGGGGTGGGTACACAGTTCATCCGGTCCCTGCCCCTGCTTCTACCCCAGAAGAGGCTAGGAGAAGGAGGAAGGAAGGAGGGAGAAGTCAGAAGCTCATATTATTCATTCGAGGGAATGCCATGTCGGGGGCTCCGATCATTAGGGGGATTAGTCAGTTTCCAAATCCTCCAATCATAATTGGTATTACTATAAAGAAAATTATTACAAAGGCGTGTGCGGTAACAATGACATTGTAGATCTGGTCATCTCCCAGAAGGGCCCCCGGCTGGCTTAGCTCTGCTCGGATCAAAAGGCTTAAGGCGGTGCCGACTATTCCGGCTCAGGCACCAAATACTAGATAAAGGGTGCCAATGTCTTTGTGGTTGGTTGAGAAAAATCAGCGTGTGATTGCCACAGGTAAGGTGGCTGAGGTAAGCGGTGGATTGTAGCCCCATAGACAGAGGTTTGAGTCCTCTCCTTATCAAGCCCTGGGGTGTTATCATATCAGATTGCAAATCTGAGGAAGCAGACTAACCGTCTGCCGGGGCTTTTCCCGCCTGGTCTACCGGCGGCGGGAAAAGTAGATGAATGCTCGCTGGTTTGGGCGCTTAGCTGTTAACTAAGATCTTGTAGGATCGAGGCCTTCTCATCTAGTAAGGCTTTAGCTTAATTAAAGTGTCTGTTTTGCATATAGAAGATGTGGGATAAAGTCCTGCAAGTCTTATCAGGGGCTGGGAGATTCTCACTCCCGCTTAGGGCTTTGAAGGCCCTTGGTCTGAAGTGCTATCCTAAGCCCCTTAGGGGGTTAGCAGGGCGGTAGCGGCGGGGGTTAGGGGGAGTAAAGAGATTGTCGCTATTGTTGATAAAGCTAGTGGCATGGTGTGTTGGAGTAGGGGGAGGCGTCAGGGCATTGTATTGGTTAAGTTGTTGGGGGACATGGTAAGGGTTATGGCGTAGGATAGGCGTAGGTAGAAGTACAGGCTAAGGAGGGCTGTTAGGGCGGCTAATGTAGCTGTGGGAGCGAGCCCTTGTTTAGCTAGTTCTTGGAGGATTAGCCACTTTGGTGCGAATCCGGTTATTGGGGGAAGGCCCCCTAGTGATAGTAGGACAAGAGGTATCAGAGCAGTCAAGGCCGGGCTTTTAGCTCATGATGTGGCAAGGGTGTTGATGTTGGTTGAGTTGTTTAGTTTGAACACCAGGAATGTGGAGAATGTCATGATGAAGTATGTAAGGAGGGCCAGGAGGGTGAGGGAGGGATTAAATTGGATAATTAGGATTATTCATCCGAGGTGGGCAATGGAGGAGTAGGCCAGGATTTTTCGGAGTTGAGTTTGGTTAAGGCCCCCTCAGCCCCCTACCAGGGTAGATATAAGTCCCAGGGCAATTATGGTTGTGGGGTTGGCGGGCTGAATTTGTAGAAGTAGGGCAAAAGGGGCTAGTTTTTGCCAGGTGGATAGGATCAGCCCGGTGGTTAGGTCTAACCCTTGAAGGACTTCGGGCAGCCATGAGTGGACCGGGGCCAGGCCGATTTTAAGTGCCAGGGCCAGCGTGATAATGGTGATGGGTAGGGGGTGCGATATTTGTTGGATGTCCCATTGTCCGGTGAGTCAGGCGTTAGTGGTGCTAGCAAAGAGGATTATGGCAGCGGCAGTGGCTTGTGTGAGGAAATATTTTGTGGTAGCTTCAACTGCTCGGGGGTGGTGGTGTTGGGCTATTAGGGGGATGATAGCTAGGGTGTTTATTTCAAGTCCTATCCAGGCAAGTAGTCAGTGGGAACTTGCAAATGTAATAGTGGTTCCAAGGCCTAGGCCGAATAAAAGGGTGGCGAGAATGTACGGGTTCATTAGTAGAAGAAGGATTTTAACCAACATGTTTGGGGTATGGGCCCAAAAGCTTAATTAGCTGATTTTACTAGAAAGTGGTGTAGTGGAAGCACCAAGAGTTTTGATCTCTTAAGGACGGGTTCGAGTCCCTTTTTTCTAAGGAGCTGGGGGGATTTTAACCCTCATGATTCACTCTATCAAAGTGGCCCTTTAAATTCAGGCACAACTCCTGGGTATTACAGTTGTGGGGGCAGGCCTGCGAATGCGATGGGAAGTGCTAGGTGTCAAATTACTAGGGCTAGTGTTAGGGGAAGGAAGTTTTTTCAGATTAGGTGCATTAGTTGGTCGTATCGGAATCGGGGGTACGAGGCCCGTACTCACAAGAAGACGACTGAGAGGAGGGCGGCTTTGGTTATTAGGTTCATTGCTGTTAGTTCTGGGATTGTGGGAATGTGAGAGGCGCCTAGGAATAGGGTGGCGGATAGTGTATTTATGAGGAGGATGTTAGCGTACTCAGCGAGGAAGAAGAGGGCGAAGGGTCCTCCTGCATATTCTACATTGAAGCCAGAAACTAGTTCTGATTCGCCTTCGGTAAGATCGAAGGGGGCCCGGTTTGTTTCTGCTAGGGTTGAGATGTATCATATTGCGGCTAGGGGTCATGCAGGAAGGATTAGTCAGATGCTTTCTTGGGCAACGTTAAAGGTTTGGAGTGTAAAGCCTCCCGTGAAAATAATAATGTTTAAAAGAATTAGTCCTAGGCTTACCTCATAGGAGATGGTTTGGGCGACGGCTCGGAGGGCCCCTATTAGAGCATATTTGGAATTTGACGCCCATCCTGAGCCCAGGATGGAGTAGACGGCTAGACTAGATAGGGCGAGGATAAATAAGATTCCTAGGTTGAGGTCAATGACGGGGTAGGGGAGAGGCATCGGGGCTCAGAGAGTTAGGGCGAGGGTTAAGGCTAATATAGGGGTGACTAAAAATAGGACGGGGGAGGAGGTGGACGGTCGGACTGGTTCTTTGATGAAGAGTTTAACACCATCTGCGATTGGTTGGAGTAGTCCGTAAGGGCCGACAACGTTGGGCCCCTTTCGTAGCTGTATGTACCCCAGTACCTTTCGCTCGAGTAGGGTAAGAAATGCAACGGCTAGAAGTACGGGGACGATGAAGGCTAAGGGGTTTAGGATGTGGGTGGTAAGGGTTGAAATCATAGTTAAGGAGAGGATTTGAACCTCTGTAGAAAGGGCTTAGGTCTTTTGCAGTGTCCAGGCTCTGCCACCTTAACATGCCATGTTCTTAGGCTTAGGGGGTATGCCCCCTTGCCTACTTTAGTTGTTTTCATTAGGTGGGGGTAAGGCGTGCCTCGAGCATGGGCCTTTTCTTTCCGGTCCTTTCGTACTAGAAGAAGATCATATCATAGATAGAAACTGACCTGGATTACTCCGGTCTGAACTCAGATCACGTAGGACTTTAATCGTTGAACAAACGAACCCTTAATAGCGGCTGCACCATTAGGATGTCCTGATCCAACATCGAGGTCGTAAACCCCCTTGTCGATATGGGCTCTGGAAGGGGATTGCGCTGTTATCCCTAGGGTAACTCGGTTCGTTGATCGGTAGTACCGGATCATTTATGGTCAGAGATTCTGTCACTTGGAGTGGCGGCTCTTGGTTGTAGAAGAAGTTCTTCCGTTCCACGTGGGGGTTTCGTTTTTCCCCATGGTCGCCCCAACCAAAGACATTTGAGCAGGGTTGTCATTTTATTGCTCCGTTTTAATTTTGGAGTCTTAATTTGGGCTGCTTTGTGTCTAAAGCTCCATAGGGTCTTCTCGTCTTATGTTTGTATCCCCGCTTCTGCACGGGGAGATCAATTTCACTGACTTGGAGAAAAGAGACAGCTAAGCCCTCGTTATGCCATTCATACGGGTCTTCATTTAAAAGACAAGTGATTGCGCTACCTTCGCACGGTCAAAATACCGCGGCCGTTAAACATATAGTCACAGGGCAGGCGGGACCTCTTATATTTTGTTTTGCAAGAGGCGATGTTTTTGGTAAACAGGCGAGGCTTGTGTTTGCCGAGTTCCTTTTTTCTCTTTTAGTCTTTCCTTGTGGGCACTCCAGTGTGGGGTCAACGGCTAGTATTTGAATGTTTTTCTAGTTTTATGGTTTATTATTCAATACCCTCTTCTATTGGGGCCGGTTAAGGGTCGGTGGGGGGTCCGTTCCGATGTACACTTGTGCAAGGAGAAAATCTAGAATTTTCTTGTTACTCATATTAGCAGGGTCTCTCCCATGGTTGCATGGGAGGGCCTAGTAGGATTAGGGGGTTTAGATGATTAATCAGAATATGGGGTTGGTAGGTGTGTCTGAGCTTTAACGCTTTCTGTTGAGGTGGCTGCTTTTAGGCCCACTGGAGCACTGATTCCTTGGTAATTATGATCTTTATCCTCCTGGTAAAGTTGTGTCTTGTTTCAAAGGAGCTGTACCTCCTTCGAATAACTCCCTCGGCTAAGCCTAAATATCCAGCTTAAGTAAACGACTGGGTTGGGTTGGGAAATACGGGGGGCTGAACTTTTATCCATTTCTTAGGCAACCAGCTATAACTAGACTCGGTAGGTCTGTCACCTCTACTCAAAGTTCTTCCCACTCTTTTGCCACAGAGACGGGTTTGCCCTGTTATAGGCTGCCTTGGAGTAGCTCGTCTAGTTTCGGGGTGTCGAACTAAAGGACTCTATGCTCGAATAGTACTGGCTAAGTCATGATGCAAAAGGTACGAGTTTAAATCTCTGCTTTTTTGGGCTTAAAATGGTTTGTTTCATTTCTCTTTCAGCGTTCCCTTGCGGTACTGTTTCTATTGCTCCTAATTCTCTTTTCTGTCTCCCGTACTAAGAGGGAAAAATGATTTGTTTGTTAGGTTTGGGGTGTTTGGGGGTATTTATGTTTGATTGTTGGTTGGATTTTGTGGGCTAGCTGTGGGGCGTCAGGGTAATCCGGTTTGCACGGATGTCTTCTCGGTGTAAGTGAGGCGCTTTGCTATGTTTAGCTATACCCTGATTTTTCCAAGTACACCTTCCGGTACACTTACCATGTTACGACTTGCCTCCCCTTTGCAATGGGTACTGTTTTAGTTATAAAGAATAATAAGCTTGGAGAGAGTGACGGGCGGTGTGTGCGCGCTTCAGGGCCGGTTTCAGTGGAACGCTCTATTTTCCACTTACTGCTAAATCCTCCTTCAGTTGTATATTTCAGTACTAATACATTCGTAGTTCTCTGTAGTAGAGAATGTAGCCCATCTCTTCCCCTCCCATGCGCTACACCTCGACCTGACGTTTTGGGTTTTACCAATTTTGCTTACTATAGGGCCTTCACAGGGTAAGCTGACGACGGTGGTATATAGGCGGGAAAAACAAAGGGGGGTGAGGTTGAACGGGGGTTATCGGTTCTAGGACAGGCTCCTCTAGGTGGGTCTAAAGCACCGCCAAGTCCTTTGGGTTTTAAGCTAATGCTCGTAGTTCCCGGGCGGATAGTGGAGTATGTTACTATCTATGTTTAGGGCTAGGCATAGTGGGGTATCTAATCCCAGTTTGTTACGTAGCTTTCGTGGGTTCGGGTGGGGGGTAAAGCCACTTTCGTGATGGTTCTTCGTACCTTCGGATGCGTATAACAGCTTTGAGGGCGTTCGGCTTTAGTTTGGGCTGTCCTCTAACCACTCTTTACGCCGGTGACTATCAGCTTGGGTCGCTCGTATAACCGCGGTGGCTGGCACGAGTTTTACCGGCCCTCTTAACTTTGACTAAGTCAAGTTTTCACTTATAGCTCAATGTTTATCACTGCTGAGTTCCCTTGGGGGTGTGGCTGAACAAGGCGTCTTGGGCTGCGGAGTGCGCCTGATGCCGGCTCCTCAGCCCCGGGCAGGGAGATGAGGGCATTCTCACAGGGGTGCGGATACTTGCATGTGTAAATCTAGTTAAAGTCGATAGTAAAGTCAGGACCAAGCCTTTGTGCCTGCGGAGCTTACTAGGGCCCATCTTAACATCTTCAGTGTTACGCTTTAATTAAGCTACGCTAGC